AAGTTCCATATCTAAGTTGGATAGAAGAAAGCTTACCATATATAACACAAAATTTCTCCACCAATTCTTTCTAGTCGGGCCTCTCGGTCCGTTATTATACCCCGAGAAGTAGAAAGAATTACAATCCCCATCCCGCCTAAAATTCTAGGAATTCGTTGATAGTTCGAATAGATTCGTAGACCGGGTCGACTGATCCGTTTTAAATTTAAAACGGTTTTATATGGCCCTTTCCTATTCCTTCTATGTCGTAGGGTTAAAACCAAAAAATATTTGTTGCTTTCTTGATGTTTCCTCACGTTTTCAAGAAAACCTTCTCTTAACAGTATTTTAACAAGGTTTTCGGTGATGTTAGTAGATAGTATTCGAACCGTTCCCTTTCTATTCATGTCAGCATTGCGTATAGAAGTTATTATATCAGCAATAGTGTCTTTACCCATGATAAACTAAAATTATTGTTGCCCCCGAATTTTGATATAATCAACATGCTTTTTTTTTTCTTTATATATATATTTCTATTTTTTGAATTGTTAAAGATATATGCGTGAGACAAATCTACTAATTAATTTTATCTAATTAATTTTATCTATTTTATTCAAATGTTATAACTATATTATAGTCTCATCTTTATTATACTTATAGTACTTCGGGCGCTAATGAAACTATTTTAGTGAAATTTAACTGTCTCAATTCCCGTGCGATCGCACCAAAAATTCTAGTTCCTTTGGGATTTCCTTCTTGATCAATAACAACCGCAGCATTGTCATCATATCGTAGTATCATACCGTTGTCACGTTTGAGTTCTTTACAAGTACGTACAATTACAGCTCTGATCACTTCAGATTTTTCTAAAGGTGTATTTGGTATTGCTTCCTTGATTACAGCAACAATAACGTCACCAATATGGGCATATCGTCGATTACTAGCTCCTATGATTCGAATACACATCAATTTTCGGGCCCCGCTGTTGTCTGCTACATTTAAATGGGTTTGAGGTTGAATCATATCATTTTTTTATTTGCTCTTTTCATGCAAAGGGGCGAAGTAAAAAAAAAAAATATTGTTTGTCCAAAATAAATAAAAAAAAAAGAAACCTACAATTGTTTTTTTTATTCCAAAGACCTCTTTCCTTTGGTTTTACATTCCTATCCTGAAATAATGAATTGAGTTCGTATAGGCATTTTGGATGCCGCTATTGAAATAGCCTTTCTGGCTACATTTTCTGCTACTCCGCCCATTTCATAAAGTATTCTACCCGGTTTAACGATAGCTACCCAATATTCGGGAGATCCTTTCCCCGAACCCATACGCGTTTCCGCGGGTCTTACTGTAACTGGTTTGTCTGGAAATATGCGTACCCATATTTTTCCACCGCGGCGCACATTTCGTGTCATTGCTCGCCGCCCTGCTTCTATTTGTCTAGATGTGATCCACGCGGGTTCAAGTGCCTGAAGAGCATATCTACCGAAGCAAATACAATTACCTCTATAAGATATTCCTTTCATTCTTCCTCTATGTTGTTTACGGAATCTGGTTCTTTTGGGGTTATAGTTGATGGTTGTTTATCAATTCATTCCATCTCTACTACAGAACCGGACATGAGAGTTTCTTCTCATCCAGCTCCTCGCGAATGAAACAATTCTAAAATAATATACATGTATTTAATGAAAAATATACTGAATCGTGGGATTCATCGAGATTTTATCTAATCTATTATTTTATCTAATCTATTATAAATTTGTATATCTTATTTTCATAATTTATAATTTTTTTAATTAATTAAACATCTATTCGATTTTTCTATTTATAGTTATAGATAATTATTTTCTAGATTATTTAGAGATAATGTTATAGATAATATAATGTCATTTTGTTAGAACGAGTCTTTATTTTGTTTTGTCTTTTTTATTATCATATCGGATCGACCAAAATTTATAAATCCAATAAAATCAAAACTTTCGCGGGCGAATGTTTACTCTTTCAACATCTATTTTAGTTGTAGGGTTATCCCATGACATGACCTTTCAGAATAAAAGGGGATTGGTCCCGGGTTTGTTCCGCCATCCTACCCAGTGAATCATTAGGATTCGTTTTCAATAGAATCTTATGCATCCACAGGTTTCGTCGTTCCCATCGCTTCTAGATTAATGGTTAGGCCTGAATTATACAATACAATGGAGCTCCCAATGAAAATGAAATGTGTTCTTGAGTCAATTTTCTCAGTCTTTATTGACTCGGGGCTCTTGATTTTTTTGTTCTATGAACAAATTCATCTAATTATAGATCAATAAAATTAGTATTGATGCTTTATTACACTATCCTTTATAAGATCACTCATGGACCTTACATATTGGAATCATATAGCATTGATATTCTTTTTCTCCCTTTCTCTCACCCTTCCCTTTATCCGCATTTTTATTGTTATTGCTTCACAACTTATAATCAGATTTGTTTTTATTTTCTTTTTTTATTATGCAAAAAAACTTTCCGTTGCTACAATGAT